ATCGATATTGATTATATAAAGACTATATAGAAGATTAAGATATATGCAAACATAAACATAAATTTATTTATCCTTATTTATATCTTATCCTTATATTCTCTTATTTACTTTATTATATATATATTCATTTAGATTATTTATTATATATATATACATATATTATATTATATTCTCATCTATTTATTTTTATTATTTATTTATTCTTATTCTTACTTAATTAATCCTTTATTTTGATAATTTTCTATATTTTATATATCCCCCTCCCCTTCTCCCTTTATTGGCTATTTATTTCTTTCTTTATTCTTATTTATTTTATCTCTTTTAGTTTATTCTTATTCTTTATTATATCTTTATTATTTAGTAAACCCTTATTCTCATTTATTCTTTCAGAATTTCATGAGAATATGGTAGGGTTTACCCTTATATATATAATTATATTAAGTAAAATAAATTTAATATATAAGAATTAGATAGATATATAACTAATAAACCTTATCAATGATATAGTAAAGTAATGAAATATATCTATAATTATAGATAAGTTATAGGGATTGATAATTTACCTAGATATTATCAATTATAATAAACGATAATACATGGATATTATCTTTAATAAAGATATCGATATTGATTATATAAAGACTATATAGAAGATTAAGATATATGCAAACATAAACATAAATTTATTTATCCTTATTTATATCTTATCCTTATATTCTCTTATTTACTTTATTATATATATATTCATTTAGATTATTTATTATATATATATACATATATTATATTATATTCTCATCTATTTATTTTTATTATTTATTTATTCTTATTCTTACTTAATTAATCCTTTATTTTGATAATTTTCTATATTTTATATAGATAAGAAGAAAAGAAATCATTTATATCATAATATATCTATTATATTAAACTATATATATAAATATTCTCATTAAAAATAAAATATTAAAAAGAATAATTAAGGGGGTGGGTACCTCCGGTGGCCCCTCCGGGGAGGTCTACCTTTCCTACCTCTCCTATTATCCTTAATTAATATTGATATATTCTATATATTATATTATATTATTATATTATTTATATTTAAGATAGTTTAAATAATTATTAATTATATATATAATACTTAGATATGTTATGTAATATTTTACATTTATTATTTTATTAATAATATTAAAATTAACTAATATTACTAAAATATATTAGGTAAAAATTATAACAAAAGAATTAATAGATGAACAATCTTGTGAATTATGAAGATAATAAAAAAATAAAGAATAAATAAAAAGATTAGTGTAAATCAACAGAATCTTTAATATAACCAGATAATAAGATACTAAATACATAAGCTTGAATAATAGCGATAGCGAATTCAAGGATAGTAATAGCAACAACAGCTAAAATAGGGATAATACCACTAATGAAACCGAATAAAGAAGAAGACATTAAACCGATAATTAAAGAACCAAGAATTAACATAAGTAAATGACCAGAAAGGATATTAGCACCAAGACGAAGACCTAAAGAAATAGCACGAGAAGCGTAAGATAAGGCTTCGATTAAAACTAAAACAGGAACTAAAGGTAAAGGAGTACCGCTAGGAACGAATAAAGCGAAGAAACCTCAACCATGTAAATATAAACCTAAAACAACATTACCAATTCAAAGAGCTAATGAGAAAGAAACAACAGCAACTAATTGAGCAGAAATAGCAAATGAGTAAGGAATCATAGAAATTAAGTTAGCAATTAAAATAAAGTTAAAGATAGTAAAGATTAAAGGGAAGAAATAACCTCCTTTACGTCCAATTTGTCCATTAACTAAGTTAAGTATAGTATCGTAAATAGCAATAACAGAAACACCTCAACGAGATGATCCTAAAAAGTTATTACGAATAATACTACTATAAAACATAATAATTAATGAAACAATAATTAAATATAATGTATAATTAGTTATACTAAAAGTTAAATTATCTGTTATAAGTAATAATGGTTTAAGTTCAAATTGATCAAGTGGTGAATAGAACATATTAAGAAAGAAAAGAATGGCCAAAGATAAACACGGCAAAGAAAAGAAAAATCTTCCACATAGAAGATAAAATTAAAAGAAAATAATAATAAAAAGATAATTATTATATTTAGAATTTAATAAAGATAATATTCCCTTAAGGGAAAATAATTATAATTTAATAATAATATTACGTGCAATTAATAAACGTAAAATATTAGGTAATAAGTAAGTAGCTACAAAATATAATAAAATAGAGATAGCTAAAATACCACCAGTTAATAAATTCATAAAGTAAAAAGGTACTAATTGAGGCATAAAGAAAAGAAAATAAAGATGATATATAGATAAGAAATCTATAATTTAATAAATCAGATTGGAAGGACTTGAACCCTCAAAATCCTACACCCAATGTAGGCTCGATAACCAATTACGAGACAATCTGAATGAAATACATATATATAGCCAAATTAAATGTAATATCAACATCTATATATTAACGATAATGTTTAAAGGACTTAAATATGTATAACACTATGTAGGGAATTGAACCCTAATTAATCAAGCTGCAATTGATCATCTATACCAATAGTCATAGCGAAATAGGTAAATAAGGGAAATCAATATAACCTACATATATATAATAGAAAATAAAATAATAATTATATATAATATTAGAAGTAATATTATATAAATAATAAAAATAAGATTATCATTTATAATAAAATATAACTATATTTATATATAATAAAATACGATAGACGTGATTCGAACACGCACTGAAGCATTGGAAGTGCCAGAGTCTACCATTAACCTACTATCGTATATATACCTACCTATAAAAGAAGAATAAATATAATAAATTTAAGAATATACCAATATTAACATATGTTAATGCTCTACTAATACCAGTAGATCCTAAAACTTTTAATAAACCATTATCAATATATGTATTTAAATATCCACCAAATATTAATGTTTTACGTATAATAACATTATTTAATAATTGATCATAATAAATTTTGTTATTAAAGTAATTATATATAGTTGATGGTCTTACTTTATAAGCATATTCATATATATATACTAATATTAATGATAAAGATAAACCTAATATTAATGGTAATAATTTAATATATCATGGTAATGTAAATTCAGTTTCAATAAAACTATTATTAGCTGGTAATGTTAAAGCATAATGACCTATAACATTATCTCTATTAAATCCAATAAAGATACTATAAATTACTAAAATAACCATAGGTATTAACATACGTATATTTTCATGTATATGTTGATATGTAGCTTTATTACTATTAGGATTATTATAGAAAGTTAAATATAAAACTCTAATAGAATATAAACTAGTAAGTGTAGCAGAACCAACAGCCATATAATATAAAATATAACCACTAAATGTATAAGTACCATATAATGATTCAATAATGATATCTTTTGAATAATATCCAGTTAAACCAGGTATAGCCATTAAAGATAAAGAAGCAATTAAGATAGCAGTATAACTAAATGGTAAATAATTAACTAAACCACCATATTTACGCATATCTTGTGTTTCAGATATATAACTATGAATAACAGAACCAGCACCCATGAATAATAAAGCTTTAAAGAAAGCATGACAATATAAATGATAAATAGCTAAATCATATGAACTAATACCGATAGCTAATACCATAATACTTAATTGAGACATAGTAGATAAAGCAATAACTTTTTTAATATCATTAGTAACAATAGCGATTAAACCACTAACTAAAGTAGTAACACCACCTAATCAACAAATACCAATTAATAAAGAAGGAGCATATTCTAAGATGAAATATGATCTAACAAGAACATAAACTCCGGCACAAACCATAGTAGCAGCATGTAATAAAGCACTAACAGGAGTAGGACCTTCCATAGCTTGAAGTAATCAAGCATGTAAACCTAATTGAGCACTTTTAGCAGTAGCAGCTAATAATAATAATAAACTTAATATATTTAATATTAAAGTATTAGTATAAGGAGCAGCTAATGATAAAGTATCAAAATCAACAGCATGGAAATAACTTAAGAATATACCTAAAGCTAACATAAAGAATGTATCACCCATACGATTTAATAAGATAGCTGATAAAGCAGCTTTCATAGCAGCAATTCTAGTTGATCAGAATGAAATTAATAAATAAGAAATAACTCCAACAAATTCTCAACCAATAAACATCATAATATAATTATCACTAACAACTAAGATAGTCATAAAAATAGCAAAGACACTTAAGATGATATAAAAAGTATTACGATTAGGGTCATGACTCATATATTCAATAGCATATAAAAGAACACATAAAGTAACGATACCAACAGGGATCATAACAGTCATAGCTAAAGAATCAAGAGATAAACCATAAGGAATAATAATATCACCGATATTTAATCAATTACCAAGACTAATAGAGATAGGCTCTTCTCAAATATAATAAAGATATTGGAACATTAAATAGTATGACCAACTTTCCCTCTTAATCTATAATATGATACTAATATACTTAAACCTATAGCTGATTCAGCACCAGCTAAAATAATAATAACAATACTAAAGATAGTACCATATATATCATCATAAACACTACCCATATATATTAATTTAACTGTAACAGTTAATAATAATATTTCAATAGCGATTAATAAAGTAATAAGATTATTTTGACTTATATAAAATAATAATAATATTGAAATAAGTGCTAACATTTTTGTTTTATTTAATTATTTAATTTATATACATGTTTATATGTTATATAGTATTTTAACTATTATTACTTAATATATTTTATCATATAATATTATATGTAATATTTGATCCCCCATCTTTGATGGGCATTATTTATAATATTTCATCTTATATTTCTTTTATATTAAATTTTATATTTTAACCACAACGAGATTCGAACTCGTATAACGACTACGAAGAAGTCATATCATAACCTTTAGATCATATGGTCAATATTATGAATTTTATTAGTTATATATGTCCTATATAGGAATTGAACCTATGGTCTTTCGATTACAAAACGAACGCTTTACGGCTAAGCTAATAAGACAAGAAAAAGAAAAAGGGCAACTACTGAGACTCGAACTCAGATATATCATTCCACATACGAAGGTTTTACCTTTAAACTATAGCTACCTTTATATTCTTATCTTATATAAGAATAAATGAGATAGGACTGAATCGAACAGTCGTAGCCTTAAGCATTATAGCTACAATATAACTCTAATTACCAACATTAGAACTATCCCATTAAATAATATATAGATACTTAATATATAATATAGACTATATTAATATAATATGTTGGTGATCTCATATACATTATCAACATTAGAACTATCTCATATAGACAATATATATATATAATATAGATAATATTTAATAATATGTATAAATATATTTATTACGATTAAAAGGACTCGAACCTTTACGGCATAACGCCCAAACATTTTAAGTGTTTTATGTCTACCATTTCATCATAATCGCTTATAAAAATACTCACCTATAAGGTATATATATATAAAAAGAATATATATATATTTAAATTTATGATCCTCATCAGTATACAATAATATAGATGAATAATCAAATAACATCTAATACGTGAAGATATAATATAGTTGTTTCAGCACCAACATGTGATGTATTAGTGAAATCATAATTATAAACTCTTCAAGTACAGATAATTAACATTATAGTTAGCATAATCATATGTAATCCATGTAAACCAGTTAATGAATAGAATGTTGAACCATAAACCCCATCAGTGATAGTAAATCCAGCATATCTATATTCTAAGAATTGGAACATAACAAATAAAGCAATTAATAAAGTACTATAGATAAAACCGTATAATGTATTAGTTCTATTACCATTAATTAATGCATGATGAGCATATGTAATAGTTACCCCTGAAGCTAATAATATAATTGTATTTAATAAAGGTAATTCAGCTGGTGAAATAACATCAATACCAACAGGTGGTCAGCTCATACCTAAATCCATTGTAGGGTTAACAGCTGAATGTAAATAAGCTCAGAATAATGAAGCAAATATTAATATTTCACTTACTACAAATAATAAGAAACCTTGGTTAAGACCACGTTTAACGGCTATTGTATGATCTCCTAAATATGTACTTTCAGCAATAATATCTTTAAATCATAAAGTCATACTATATAATACAGTTATTGTACTTAATATTATATATAAGTTATTATCTATATATCCATGTGCATTTAAACCTATTGATAAAGCTAAATCCATTAAACTAAATGCTGTAAATATTGGTCATGGTGATGGATTAACTAAGTGGAAAGGATGTAATTGTAGATATCCTCTAACATTATTTGTCATAGTTTGTTTTTATTTTTTATTTTATACATTAAGTATATATGAGTAGGAATGATTGGAATTGAACCAATATATTTAACTTAAAAGGATAAAGTCTTGACCTTTAGACGACATTCCCCATAGAAGAATATTTATTTATATTAATATGCCTTCGTTGAGACTTGAACTCAGATAGACCGCGCTTCAAGCGATTGCTTTAACCATTAAGCTACAAAGGCATTATTAACAAGGGCAAATAGAATTGAACTATTATACAATGTGTTGAAGACATCTGCTTTACCATTAAGCTATACCCTTATCTTATTTTTATTATTTTATTTCTCTCTTTTATTTATATAATTTTACTCTTTTATATATAAATATTAAATTATATAATTTATTAGGATTCTCTACATTTTTAATAGGTATTATATTATATGAATTTTGTGGTTGTAAACATGCTTTTATGCCTATATTAAGATAAGATCGTTAGAAATTCTGAAGATGTTACCATGCATTAATGCCTATTATGTATTATATTTATAAATAAGTAATGAGTCGTAATGGATTCGAACCATTAACTAAGACGTGTAAGATCTACGATTTACCATTAATCTAACAACTCATAATTAAAAATATAAATATATGCCCTATTAGGAATCGAACCTAAATTGTTATATTAGAAGTATAATGTTTTACCTTTAAACTATAAAGCATATAAACTATATATATATAAATAAATAAGATATCTCACCTATGAAGGATAATATATATAATAATATATATATAAATATATAAAGAATAATTATAATAAAATCATGATAATATTTAGTAATAAGTAAATATTATTATAATAAGATAATTGCATCTAATGCATATATTAATACAGGTATAAATATAGCAACAGCAAATAAGATAGGTAAAAATACCATTCAACATAGATGAATTAATCTATCATATCTAACTCTAGGAAGAGTAGCTCTAATTCAAATATAAGTATAAGCAAAGATATTAGCTTTTAAAGCTAAAACAAGACCTGTACCACCACCAAAGAATAGAATAGCAGTTAAAGTAGATAAGAATAAGATAGAGGCATATTCAGATAAGAAGAATAAAACAAAAATAGAAGAAGAATATTCGGTCATATGACCTGAGACTAATTCAGATTCAGCTTCAACTTCATCCATAGGAGGTCTAGCTGTTTCAGCAACACAACCAATATATCAAATAATAGATAAAGGTAATAAAGGAATACCAATTCAAATAGATTCTTGTAATTCAACATATTTACTTAAATTCATAGTACCAGCTAATAAGATACAAATTAAAATAATAGTTGTTAATATAAGTTCATAACTAATTAATTGAGCTGTAGCACGAATACTACCTAATAAAGAGTATTTACTATTACCAGATCAACCAGCTAATAAAGGACCAAATACACCAACACTACTAATAGCTAACATAAGAATAAACCCATAATTACTATCATAAATAGTAACACCAGGAGCAAATGGGATAATACTTCAACATAATAATGAAGAGATTAAAGCTATCATAGGACTAATAAATAAAATAAATTTATCAGCATGAGTTGGAGTAATAATTTCTTTAAGTAATAATTTAGCTGCATCAGCAATAGCCATTAAAACACCTAAATAACCTACAGCATTAGGACCTGTACGTCTTTGCATATAAGCCATAGTTTTACGTTCAGCAACAGTTAAGAAAGCAACAGCTAATAAAACACTAAGGAACATAATTAATAATTCAACGTATTGCATTATTTAGTAATAGCAATAGCCCCTATAACAGAAAGAATTAAAATTAAACCAATTAAAATCATAGGAATAGCATATTCAGTATATAATAAAGAACCAACAGTTGTTAATTCTAAATCTCAATCTAATAAACCATTAAATGGATAAGCTATATTAACATTTTCAACTATACCATATGTTTCATATGATAAATCTAATGGTATTAAACATATAAGTAATATAGTTAATATTAAAGGATGAATTGTTCCCTTATAATTATATTCTATATTTAATAATGATAATATAAATAAAAATAATATAGCTATAGCACCAACATATATAAGTACATAAAGTATACCCATAAGTACAAACCCATTAGAATATAAACTAATAGCTGCACTTACAAATAATACTATTAAACATACAATTGATTGAACTGGCGATAATAGACCTATAGCTAATATACTACTAATACCGCTAATTAAAAACATATTTATAATATATATAATAATTGATTATATCTTATTTATATAAAATATTTGAAATATTTTTTTTATATTTCTCAATTAAACATTGTTTATACATTCTCATATAATAAAGATTTTTATTTCTTTATACGTTTTAAACTAGAATCGAACTAGTATCAATACATTAACAGTGTACTGCTTTAACCGTTAAGCTATTAAAACAATAGAATAAAGAAGGGGGGGGGATATATCTATAAAAAGAATAAATAATAAAAAATATTACTAAAAGGTAATATAAGAGGAATATTGATTAATAATAAAAATTAAAATTATAGGATATAAAATATCTAAAAGATATTAAACAGCGTATAATAATAAGAATGAGATCATTAAACAGAATAAACCACAAGCCTCACTTAAGGCGAAACCTAAGATAGCTTGAGGGAATAATGTGCTTCTTAATGAAGGGTTACGTGAAGTTCCGTTAATTAAGGCAGCGAAAACGATAGCGATACCGATAGCAGCACCACCTAAACCTAAAGTAGCAATACCTGCACCGATGTATTTAGCAGCTAATGTGATTTGCATAAAATTTATAAAGATATATATTAATATTAACAATGTCTTAGCCCAATAAGAATCGAACTTATATTTACCGATTATCAATCAGTCTCTTTAACCATTAAGATATGGGCTAATAAGAAAATAAAAATAAAAAGAATAGATAATATTAGTATAAATCCCGAGCAAGTTCCCTTACTCGAACTGTATTTCAACTTATAGCATATCATATGCTCATTAATACACGTAAGCGTATTAAGACATTATCTATGCTATTGATGAGTGATTAGTGCGAAATATATGTATAGTTCACCATAGCACTCTTGTCTATGATTACTAGCAATTCCTTTTTTATATTGTCGAATTTCAGACAATAATCCAATTAAAAGAAAATTATCATAATATCTTATATTTTATATTATATTTTTATAATATATATAATTATATAAGAGATAGTAGTACACCTGTAGCCCTACTCATAAGGGTCATGATGATTAGTCTTTAGCCTCTACTTCCTATATCTTATCAGATATACATCATCATAAGATCGAGGGTTTTGTTCATTAAATAACTTAATAAGATACCACAAAGCATGAACTGACGACAACAATGTAACGCCTGTAAATATTATCAAAAGATAATAAATATTCAAGAGTAGGTAAGGTTTTAGGGGTATTGTCCAATTAAACAGTATACTCCACTGCATATATATATAACCGTCTAATGTCTTGCATTTCATTCTTGCGAACGTACTAGTCTGGCGGTATACTTAAAGCCTTCGCTTATCTATTTTATAGTATACATAGTTCACAGCTATAATTAAATGGGTACCGAATCCATGTCACTACTATAGCTTTCATCCCTCAGTGTCATTTTATTTTATGTATATTCTATGCTGTCTTATAACTATCATAGTATTTTATCCCTAAAGTTATATTTCATTATACAATTAATAAAATCTATATTTTAAACCTACGGATCCTTTAGGCCAATGTAGATTAATGCTTGCCCTTAATGTCTAACCGCGACGGCTGGCACATTTCTTAGTCAGGACTATTCCTTTATATCAATCATTATTTAATATAAATATGAAATTTTATTATATTTTTATAAATATTAATATTTATTTATTTATTAAATTTCTTATAGATAGCATGATCAACCGTTAGGTCATTGTCAATAATTCCCCACTGCTGCTACTAATAGTAGTTGGCTTATACCAATGTGATCGTTGTGACTTCCATCACCGATTATAGGTCAACGGCTAGTTTATTAACTAATACCTTCATCTAATAAGATATATTTATATATCTATTATACTCACCTTAACACTCTCTTTTGAGAATTTGCATGTGTAACGCTTCTATATAGCATTTTATCCGAATCAACATCATGTTCATGACGTATTACTATATGTTGAACTACTCAGAATTGAACTGAGACCAATCCATTATGAGTGGATCGCTCTACCATTGAGCTATAGTTCATTGTTTTTGCAATAGATAGACTCGAACTATCATAATAAAAGCATGAATCTTATATGTTACCAATTACATTATATTGCTTTTTTTATATATTTTATCCTTATTTTTTTTTATAAATATATATCTCCTTTCTCTCTTCTTATTCACTATTTTTTATTTTATAATGAATATATATAATAATTTTGGTATTGATCATATCATATTTGCTATTCCATTTGGATATAATCCATATCATATAGTTGGTATAATTAATGATATTAATAATACACTTTCTCTATATGTACAATCATGTGTTAATGATATATATGGTGTTTTTATACCACCTGTTAATCTATTAGTTACTTTTAACATATATGATGCTGATAATAATACTGATATTAAAGCTAATGCACCTAATACTGGTACACGGTTTAATGCTCCAGCTAATGATAATAATTCACCTATAAAGTTAACTGATAATGGAGTTCCTACATTACAGAAACTTAATATAATTAAATATATAGCTAATATAGGCATATATGTTAATAAACCTTGATAATAATAAATTAATCTATTATGATATCTATCATATAATATACCACCAACTATAATAAATAAAGCTGGAGATACAAATCCATGAGCTATTGATAATATTAAACTACCACTGATACCTATTATATTATTTGACATTATACCTAATATACATACCGCCATATGTGATATTGAACTATATGCTACTATTACCTTTAAATCAGTTTGTCTTAATGTTATTATTGATGTATATATTATTGTTATTACACATATCATATATACTACTGGTGTATATAATGTTGATGCATCTGATAATGTTGGTAATATTAAACGTATTATAGCAAATACTGCTAATTTTAATATAACTCCAGCTAATAACATTGATCCAGCTAATGGACTTTCTGAGTGAACAACAGGTAATCATGTATGTACTGGTACTAATGGTGTTTTAACCATTATACCTATAGATATACCTAAAAATAATATACATTGTAAATCTAATGATAAAACTAATAAACTTACAGCTTGATAATCTGTATTACCTATTAATACTTCGTATACAGCTATAGCTATTAACATAAATAATGATGATAATAATGTATATATTAATATATAATCTGCTGCTTTTTCTCTATTATTAGCTCCATATAATCCTATTAATATAAATAATGGTGCTAATGATGCTTCAAAATATATATAGAATGATAACATATCTTGACACATAAAATTAATTAATAAAATTATTCCAAGATTAAATACTAATTCATAATATAATGTTGATTTTATACTATTTCAATTAGCTATTATTGATAATGGTAATAGATAAGCTGTTAATAATATAAATATATCTGCTATTCCATCAGTTGTATAATATATATCTAACTCATTTCAATCATATAAAGTAGGTATTACTATTAATATACTAGCTATTAATATAATTGATTTATTTATACCTTTAAATGTTCTACTTATTATTGATGTTGTAGATGAAATTATAAAGTAAATTAATGTCATATTTTTATTTTTATTTACCTCTTTAAGAGGTTAATTGATATATGTTTGTGTGTATGATCAAAGGGACTTGAACCCTTAATAAATTAGACCTAAACTAATCGCGTATACCAATTCCGCCATAATCATATAATATATATATAATAATATATATATATACGGATGCAACGTGATTCGAACACGTGGGTTTACACCTTGATAGCTCAAATATCACACCTTAAACCGCTCAGTCATACATCCTATAACATATTAATTTAATTAATTATATATACCTAGTATATATGATCCCTCATCAAAGATAAGACATTATATATTTATATACTCCCCTATTTAGAGGTTTAATATATATTTTTTTTTATTTCTTAAATATTTATTTGAATATATAAAAGTTATATATTAATATTTTATATCTATTAAGATAGGAATATTTATATATATATATAAAGAATAATTATACTCTTTCAATTAAGATAGGTAATTCAGAGTAAGTATGATATTGTGCAGGTTTAGATAAGATAAATTCTAAATCAGAATCACGTGTTTCTCTTGTATTGTTAGATTCTAGATAATCTGGTGTTACAACTTCTTCACGTGCTATATTTTCACCTTCAGTTAATTGAACTAATACACTATATAATCCTAAGATAACTGATAAGATAGACATAACTGATCCTCATGAACTAACCATGTTTCATCCTCAATAAGCATCAGGATATTCAGGTATACGACGAGGCATACCATTAAGACCTAAGAAGTGCATTGGTAAGAATACTAAGTTAACAGCAATGAATAATAATCAGAAGTGAGCTTCAGCTAATACTTTATTATAGTTTAATCCAAACATAGGATATCCTCAATAGTAATATCCAGCAATTAAGCTAAATAAAGCACCCATTGATAATACATAATGGAAATGACCTACTACATAATAAGTATCATGGAAAGCTACATCAATAGATGCATTAGAAAGCATAACTCCTGTTAAACCTCCAATAGTGAATAAGAATAAGAATCCTAATGCGAATAACATAGGAACTGCTAATCTTAATTCACCACCATATAATGTAGCTAATCAACTAAATATTTTAATACCTGTAGGTACGGCAATAACCATTGTTGCACTAGTAAAGTAAGCTCTACTATCAATATCAAGTCCTACAACGTACATATGGTGAGATCATACTAAGAAACCTAATAAACCAATACTTGCAATAGCATAAATCATACCAGTATGACCAAATATTTCTTTTTTACTATATGTTGAAATAACATGTGAAATAATACCAAAACCAGGTATAATAATAATGTATACTTCAGGGTGTCCGAAAAATCAAAAAAGATGCTCGTAAAGGATAGGATCTCCACCAGCAGCTACTTCATAGAATCCTGTATTAAAGTTACGGTCTAATAATAATAATGTAATACCAGCTGTTAATACAGGTAATGATAATAATAATAATATAGCTGTAAAGAAGATAGATCAAACGTATAATGGCATATCAATCATATGTACACCGATACTACGCATGTTTAATGTAGTAACAATAAAGTTAATAGCACCTAATAAAGATGAAATACTTGTAAGGTGTAATGCAAAGATAGCTAAATCTACTGAAGGACCTGAGTGAGCACTAATTGATGATAGAGGAGGGTATACAGTTCACCCTGTTCCGGCACCTGATTCGATTAAAAGAGAACCAATAATACAAACTAATGCAGGAGGTAAACATCAGAAACTAATGTTATTTAATCTAGCAAAGGCCATATCTACTGCACCAATCATAATTGGTAAGAAGAAATTACCAAAAGCACCAATTAACACAGGCATAACAAATAAGAAAATCATAGCTACAGCATGTCCAGTAACTAGAACATTATATACTTGACGATTTTCGTGTAATATTTGATCACCTGGCCCTGATAATTCTAATCTAATGATAACAGACATAGCTGTTGCAACCATAGCACTAATCATACCATAGATAAGATATAAAATACCAATATCTTTATGAGATGTACTAAATAATCATCGTGTTGAATATGACATATAAATATATGTTCTAATATAATATATATATTTTATTTTAACTAATATTCTAATAAAGAATATTCTAATATCTCACCTATGAAATATAGATATAAATAATAAAATAAATAAATAAAAAATAATAGAATAAGAAGAAAAGGTGACATGATTTGAAAAAGTTATAAATGATATTAATATTAATATATGGATACTCATAAATTATATATATAGATAATGTATATATAAGACTTATGTTATAGAGAGGATAAATTAGTTTGGCATATGCCGGTCCTAGCTAGAAATAGTATATAAAAAAGTATGTGAATTGAAACATCTTAGTAACATATGTAAAAACCAATAGGGTTAACAGTAGTATCGGTGAGAGAATCTGTTGTTGTATACAAGTAATACTTTGAAGTATGAATAAAGTAGTATCTACTACTAATACATAAACTATAACATAAAGTTAAAAGTACTGTAAAGGAAAGAGTGAAAGTATCAAATTATAAATAATAATTTATATAAGAGATATAATGAAATATATTAATAAAGAGCAACTATAGTATAGTGTACCTCTTGTATAATGGGTCAGTGAGTTATTTTTATAAGCGAAATTTAAATTATATATAATAAGAAAAAGTTTATAGGAATAGACCCGAAAGCACATGATCTATATATGTATAGATATATATTAAAAGAAATATATGATCAAATAGGTAGATGTAGCAATATCTTCTAAAGATATGTGTATAGTAGTGAAAGGCAAAACTGATGTGCAGATAGCTGGTTATCTACGAAATATATGTTAGTATAGCCCTTATAAAAGCGTACACCTTGGTAAAGCACTTAATACCATATGGGAATAAATTTATTTACTATATGTATTAAATCTCTGAACAAGAGTGATATGACATATAAGGAGTCAGACTTATTGCGATAAGGTAATAGGTCGAATAGGGAATAACCTAGACTATTAAATGAAGGTCCCAAATCCTCATTAAGTGAATACAATCCTATGGGTAGATAAATACCCCATTATATCCCTTATCGGGATTATTTTGATCAGACAATTAGTCAGTGGGTTTGATAATAATCACCTGTTAAAGAACATGTAAAAATGCACTAATAGAATTTATATTTATATTATAAATATATAAATCAAAAGATAGGAACAAATATACGGGTCTAAATGTAGGAACCGAATAATAGATATAATATTTTTATATTATATAGTAGTAGATTATATAGTGATAAGAACTATAAAGACAATGCTGACTTGAGTAACGATAGGTAATTAAGGATTACCCCTACAAAACATAAGGTTTAACTATAAATTAACGGTATCTAAGTATATATATGAAGATATATATATGATGATTGATAGTACAGGAAAATGTAATAACCGTACCGCAGTCCGACCCAGGTGTGTAAATGATTATAATAAATAATCATAATATTATTAAATAAATAAAATAATATTGAGTAGGAATGGGTGAAGTATCATAAATGAACTCGGCAAATAAGGCAAGGCCTGAATAGTACGACTGTTTACCAAAAACACAGCTTACTGCAAATAGGAAACTATCGGTATAGTAAGTGATATCTGTCCGGTGTAAGTTAGATAAATAAATAATTGACTTATAAACGACGGTCTTATCATGAGGATCTGAAAGTAGCAAAATTCATTGGCATATAATTGGTGTCCCGCATGAATGATTATACGATACTATAGCTGTATCTATGGTATACCCAGTGAAATAGTAATCGCAGTGAAGATACTGTGTAGTCATAGATTGACAAAAAGACCCTATGCAGCTTTACTATATTCTTATACTGTTATATCTATAAATATTTAAATTAAATATTTTTATTAATATGTTTATTTCTTTATATATATAACTAACCTTTTCTAAGGTACCATATAAGATGGTTAGTTTCGATGGGGCGTCGGCATCACAAAACATAACTGATGTGTCTAAATGATATTTTTATATTCCCTTATATCTTATTACTTCTTAGTTTTAATTTATAAGGTCATCATCTTTTTAAGATAATAATAGAATAAATAAGTACAGATACACTAGTAGGCAACTAGTATAAATTAATATAATATTTATATAATATATAATTAATTTTTTAATAAGGATAATAACATAACTGTGCTATGATAATGACACATACTTGTGGAATTAGTACTTAAGTATAGTATATTGAACAGGCAATATCATTAGAATTGAGTGTCGATTACGGATTAAAGTTACGCTAGGGATAACAGGGTAATATCGCTAGAGAGTTGATATCGTCAGCGATGTTTGCCACCTCGATGTCGTCTAGACTTATCCTATTGGTCGTAGAAGCTAATAAGGGTACGACTGTTCGTCGTTTAAAAAGTTACTTGAGATGGGTTAATTACGACGTGAGTCAGTAATGATTTTATCATCTATGACGTTAATAGTAATATGTAATTATATGTGTACGAAAGGATTATATAATATAGTTCAATGGTGAAGAGCTTTGATTCTTAGCTAAAACTATAAAGGATAAATATTGATAGCTTATAAAATATTAAGCCTTACATATTCACTATATAAACATTAAAGATAATAATGTAATAGTAATATATCTATGCTTTATTAATAAAGAGGATATAATAAACTAATAAATTTAATCATTTTTAATAACAAATCATGTCATATTATTTATATATATATATTATTATATATTATAGGGATTATAGATTAATTGGTAAATCTTACGCTTTGCATGCGTATGTTATCGGTTCAATTCCGATTGATTCCAGATATATGTGATATAAAATTAATTAAAATTATGATCTGATTAGACGTGCCAACACCTTGAGCAATTAGATTCCAAGACCCAGCTACACCTAATAGTGAGGGTATTCAAGAATTATACGACCATATTATGTATTATCTTACATTAATATTAGGTTTAGTTTCATATTTATTATATGTTATTATTAAAGATTTTAAAAATAATAAATTTGCATATAAATATATTAGACATGGACAAACAATTGAAATTGTATGAACTTTATTCCCTGCTGTTATACTATTATTAATTGCTTTCCCTAGTTTTATTTTATTATATTTATGTGATGAAGTTTTAACTCCAGCTATGACTATTAAAGTTATAGGTTTACAATGATATTGAAAATATGAATATTCAGACTTTGTAAGCGAAACAGGAGAATCTATTGAATTTGAGTCATATATTATCCCTGATGACTTATTAGAAGAAGGACAACTTAGATTATTAGATACTGATACATCTATCGTTGTACCTGTTGATACACACATTAGATTTGTTGTTACAGCTAATGATGTTATTCATTGTTTCACAATACCTTCATTAGGTATTAAAATTGATGCAACACCTGGACGTTTAAACCAAGTTAGTGCTTTAATACAACGTACAGGAGTATATTACGGACAATGTTCGGAATTATGTGGGGTTAACCACGCACTTATGCCAATAAAACTTGAATGTGTATCTATTAGTGACTTCATTGAATGATTATCAGAAGCAGCTGAATAATCTATATATATATTCTTTTTATATCGATATTTAATATAAGAGAATATATATAAACATATATATATCTAATAACATTATAAAAATTAAGTTTTATATGAAAATCTTTTATATTCTTTTGAATATTATATTTATATTATAAATATGCCTATACGTAAAAGTAATACTTACTTATCTTTAGTAAATAGCTATCTTATTGATAGCCCACAACCTAGTTCTATCAACTATTGATGAAATGTTGGTTCTTTATTAGGTTTATGTTTAGTTATCCAAATTGCTAGTGGTATTTTCTTAGCTATGCATTACTCTTCAAACATCGAATTAGCCTTTAATTCTGTTGAGCATATTATGCGTGATGTTAATGCTGGTTGATTAATTCGTTATATCCATGCTAATGGAGCTAGTTTCTTCTTTATCTGTATGTACTTACATATTGGTAAAGCTTTATACTATGGTAGTTATAAAAGTCCTAGAGTAATGTTATGAGTTATTGGAGTTATCATCTTTGTTTTAACTATGGCAACTGCCTTTATGGGTTATAAAACAAGCAATAGCCCAAAATCATTTAAAGTATCTGATCCACGTAAAGGTGTGTTTATTATTAAACGTAGCTTATCCACGAGTAGTAAATTAAACAAGTCTAAAACAATAAATATTAATCATCTTATTAAACCAGATCAAGATTGATCTACTCTTACAGAAATATTTCTAGAATTAGGTATAACTCCTGAAATTTCTTGAGATAATTTACATGATCCTTCTGTTAGAGAAGCTATTAGATCTGAAGTTAAATCTAAAAGTGGTATTTATATTATTATAAATAAAGTTTCACGTAACTATTATATAGGTTCTGCACAAACTAATAATTTATATCGTAGATTTCATAATCATTTACTTACTTCCAATAGAAAAGGAAGTAAAATTGTGCAAAGAGCCGTAAATAAATATGGTTTAAACAATTTTGTATTTGCGATAATAGAATATTATCCTTTTATTGTTACTAATGACAATAAACAAGAATTATTAGCTTTAGAAACTTCTTATATTGGATTATTACTTCCTAAATATAATATAGAAACTGAAGCTGGACGTTGATCTGGTTTAAAGTCTGATGATGTTACTTTCTCTAATAAACTTAATTTAACTAAATTATCTCTACTAGAAGAACGTAAAGAGTTACTTAAATCTATTAAAGATAAACATATGGAGGAGTATAATGCTCAAAGATCTAAACAACTTAGTGAAATAGCTAAGAATAGAACTCCTGATTATTGAACACCTGAAGGTATTGCTAATATTAGTAAAGGTTCAAGAAAAATTATATTTCTCAAATTTTCCTTAACTAAGAATTATTCTATATGTCAATTTAAAAGTGTTGAATCGGCTGCTAACTATTTATGTTGTAGTCCTAAAACTATTCAACAAGCTTTACATGCTGGATATATTTATGTTCCTATTATTTTTTTAGACTTTTTAGATCAAACTCATATTGATAACTCTAATTCTATTTTAGATAATATTGATATTACTACTTTAGGTTCAGACTATGAGTATACTAAACCTAAAGAAGGGTTTAAACTTAAATTAAAAGCTACTTTAATGAATAAACCTAACTTTGTTAAATTATATATTTCTAGTATTTTAGCTAGATTATTATAATTATATTTATTTTAAATGATAGTCTATCTTAATCTTAAATAAAAATTTTATTTATTCTTTTATTTTAAGAGATATAATTGTAACTTTCATAAGAAAAATTATATCAATGATATATAGGTTTATCCTATTTAGATATATATATATATATATATCTAAGGCAACATTAGTGAAAACGATCAAAATTATTTTTTGATAACAAGATCGTCGGTTTTATGAAAGATCGCTACAGACTGGTCCACTAATGGATATCTGAAATGATATTTAATGTACAGTCGAATATTATACTACTACGGTATAGTTCGTATTGCTTGGTTTATGGACAAATGTCACACTGAGGAGCGACTGTTATTACAAATTTATTATCAGCCATTCCATTCATAGGTAAAGATATTGTTCCATTCATTTGAGGGGGATTCAGTGTAAGTAACCCTACAATACAAAGATTCTTTGCTCTTCACTTCTTATTACCTTTCATTTTAGCTGCTTTAGTATGTATGCATTTAATGGCATTACACGTTAATGGATCATCTAACCCTTTAGGTATTACTGGTAATGTTGATAGATTACCTATGCATCCTTACTTTATCTTTAAAGATTTAGTTACTGTATTTGTATTCTTATTAGTATTTAGTTTATTTGTATTCTATTCACCTAACACATTAGGTCACCCTGATAACTATATCCCTGGTAACCCATTAGTTACACCTCCTTCTATTGTTCCTGAGTGATATTTATTACCTTTCTATGCTATTTTACGTAGTATTCCTGATAAATTAGGTGGTGTTATAGCTATGTTCGGTGCTATTTTAATTTTACTTACTTTACCTTATACAGATAGATCATTTATCCGTGGTAACAGTTTCAAAGTATTATCTAAATTTATGTTCTTCTTATTCTTATTTAACTTTATCTTATTAGGTAACTTAGGTCAATTACACGTTGAAGTTCCTTATATTGAATTAGGACAATATGCTACTGCTTTCTATTTCGCTTACTATTTATTAATTGTTCCTGCTATTTCATCAGCTGAAAACATATTATACTATATTGGTACAAAGAAATAATTATTCTTTTTCTTATATAAACCTTTATATATAGGAGAGTTTAATATAATATTTTCTATTATATATAATATTTTCTTATTTTCTTGAATTGTTGACTAATCGGCAAGTCCCCTAGATTTGGGCTAGGTCATACACGTTCGAATCGTGTCAGTTCAATTTTCTTATTTATATATTTTTATATTTTCTATCTGTACTACTAGCTTAATGGTAAAGCCTTTTAATGTCACTAAAAGAGATGTCAGTTCGAGCCTGATGTAGTACGTTTGGTCAATTTTACTTATTGGTACAGTTAGGCTATTTGCTATATAGTCCCTTTTTAGGATCAGTGTTCGATTCACTGATTGGCCGTTATATTTTTATATTTTTATTATTTATAATATATATATATCTCTATTTTGACACATAGTATAATGGTAATACATATTACTACGGATAATAATATAAGGGTTCGATTCCCTTTGTGTCTTATGCTATTTTCTATAGTTATAATTTTACTTATATATATCGCTTTTAATCATGCTAATATCTATCATATTAATAGATTAGCTTCTTTAGGATTACTATATGTCCTTTATCTTGCCTATAATAGTCTTGATTTAAGATATAGTTTATTTACTGTTTATAATGATTGATTTAAACTTAATGATACTAACATTCCTTTAGTTTATCTTCAAATTATTTTAGTTATTTTCTTATTAATTTATACTACTGTTAAACAACGTTATGATATCTCATCTATTTGAATATATTTATTAATTGTTATTAACTTAATTGGTTTAATTTTATTCCCTATGGTTAATGATTTATTATTATTATATATTATTATTGAATTACAAAGTTACTCTTTATATATTATTACTGGTGTTCATCATAAATCTTATAATGCTACTAGAGGTAGTATGTTATATTTTGTAACTGGTGGTATTGCTTCTATTGGTATTTTATTATCTTCATATTTTGTTTATAATACTGTTGGTAGTTGTAATATAACTGATATTACTAATTATTATGCTATTCATAATGCTAGTAGTTTATTTGATAGTTTAGATATTTTAGTTTTAGCTTTAATCTTTAAAATGGGATTAGCTCCTTTACATTCATGAAGTATTGCTGTATATAATTATGCACCTACTTATATTACTGGATATATCTCTATAGTTGCTAAAGTATCTATATTATCATGAATATATACTAATTCTAATTTAATACATTCTGATTTATTAATTATTGTTTTCTATTTATCTATTATTATTGCTGCTTATAAACCTTTATTCCAAGTTAATTTTAAAACTATATTAGCTTATAGTGGTATCTTAAACTTTGGTTATTTATTATTACCTGTATGTTTACAAGATCCATCATATTATATTTATATTATACAATATGTTGTTACACATATCTTAATATTCTTATGTTTATTAGCTAGTAATGAATTTATAACTAAACCTAATAGTCAATGATCACCTATAGTTAATGTTAATCAATTAGTAATACCTAACAAATTATTATGTGTTTGTTTAATCTTATGTTTCTTCTCATTAATTGGTATTCCTCCACTACCTGGTTTTTATGGTAAATTTTATGTAATACAAAGTTTAATGAAATATAACTTTACTGTTGAAGCTTTATCTATTGTTGTCTTTAGTGTTATTGCTACTTATTATTATGCTTATGTTATTAAACAATTAGCTACTAATTTAATGATACCATATAGTCAACCTATTAATAAATCTTTAGCTTTAGTTATTAGTATTTTATTAGTTTTCTTTATTACTTATTTTGTTTATATATTTAACTTATTAGATGTGATTAGTATTATTTTATCTTAATGTTTACTGCTTATCTTATTTTATGTCCTATTGTTGCTGTTGTTCTAGTTGGTTTAAACTGATTATTAGCTACTAGTAACTCTTATATTGAAAAAGATGGTCCTTTTGAATGTGGTTTCACTTCTTTCCAACAATCTCGTTCCGCTTTTAGTGTTGCTTTCATTCTTGTTGCTATCTTATTCCTTCCTTTTGATTTAGAAATCTCTTCTATCTTACCTTATGTTATTAGTCCTTATACTAATGGTCTTTATGGTTTAGTTATTCTTGTTCTTTTCTTAATCTTATTAATTGTTGCTTTTGTTGTTGAAATTCAATTAAAAGCTTTACAATTAAATCGTAAATATACTAATGATTTACCTCATACTGAATTATACGATATTAATATTAAAGATTAATTAACTAATTAATTACTTGTTTTCTATTTCATTCATATTTATTCTTTTTTCTTCTCTTTTAAATGTTGTTTCTAATAATTCTTCATCTATACGTAATCTAAATGAGTTGTTATCACTAATTAGTAATAAATTAACTAGTAATAATGCTTTAGAAAATATTTAGCATGATATTGAGAATTAATAAATAATTATTTTTGTTATAATTTTTACCTAATATATTTTAGTAATATTAGTTAATTTTAATATTATTAATAAAATAATAAATGTAAAATATTACATAACATATCTAAGTATTATATATATAATTAATAATTATTTAAACTATCTTAAATATAAATAATATAATAATATAATATAATATATAGAATATATCAATATTAATTAAGGATAATAGGAGAGGTAGGAAAGGTAGACCTCCCCGGAGGGGCCACCGGAGGTACCCACCCCCTTAATTATTCTTTTTAATATTTTATTTTTAATGAGAATATTTATATATATAGTTTAATATAATAGATATATTATGATATAAATGATTTCTTTTCTTCTTATCTATATAAAATATAGAAAATTATCAAAATAAAGGATTAATTAAGTAAGAATAAGAATAAATAAATAATAAAAATAAATAGATGAGAATATAATATAATATATGTATATATATATAATAAATAATCTAAATGAATATATATATAATAAAGTAAATAAGAGAATATAAGGATAAGATATAAATAAGGATAAATAAATTTATGTTTATGTTTGCATATATCTTAATCTTCTATATAGTCTTTATATAATCAATATCGATATCTTTATTAAAGATAATATCCATGTATTATCGTTTATTATAATTGATAATATCTAGGTAAATTATCAATCCCTATAACTTATCTATAATTATAGATATATTTCATTACTTTACTATATCATTGATAAGGTTTATTAGTTATATATCTATCTAATTCTTATATATTAAATTTATTTTACTTAATATAATTATATATATAAGGGTAAACCCTACCATATTCTCATGAAATTCTGAAAGAATAAATGAGAATAAGGGTTTACTAAATAATAAAGATATAATAAAGAATAAGAATAAACTAAAAGAGATAAAATAAATAAGAATAAAGAAAGAAATAAATAGCCAATAAAGGGAGAAGGGGAGGGGGATATATAAAATATAGAAAATTATCAAAATAAAGGATTAATTAAGTAAGAATAAGAATAAATAAATAATAAAAATAAATAGATGAGAATATAATATAATATATGTATATATATATAATAAATAATCTAAATGAATATATATATAATAAAGTAAATAAGAGAATATAAGGATAAGATATAAATAAGGATAAATAAATTTATGTTTATGTTTGCATATATCTTAATCTTCTATATAGTCTTTATATAATCAATATCGAT